GATCAAGTTACAACCTAAGATCTATGACTATATTATGTTAACTGTTCGTATTTCGTTCATTCCATCGGTATGCTCCCAGGTACCTGTAATTGTGATCCGTTTGCCAGAACTGAGGGGTCTTTCTGTGGAAACCTTCACGAACAATCGTCGTTTTTTGATGGTTTTTCCCCTTCTCACAGCTGCTCTTTCCACACCTCCGGATATCTGGTGCCAAATCGTCGCCCGTTTCCTTATTTCTTCGATAATAGAGTTGGCTATCTTTGTGGCATCGATTGTACAAGTTCGCGAAGAAGGCTGGACGAGTGGAATGAGGGGGAGCGGCTCGATCGACAAAAAAGAAGAGTAGCCCCCCTAGAACCTGGCAAAGTAATTATCAATGAATTCCCGAACAATTCTCAACCAACATCTGCGATTCATTCTCGTAAAGATTATAACACACAGAAGACTCCTTACCTTAGGAGCAGGATGAATGATACATCCGGCGAGCGCCGGTGAAGAACGCAAGCAAAGCTGGAGCTCGGGCATTGTTATATTCCATCAAGAGAAAGAAGGCAGACTAGTAAGAAGGCCGACCGCATAGAGTAGAGGGAGCGAACCCAAAAGCTCCGCTTTTCGGAGCAGACCAATCTTCCGTACCGCCCCTCTTACTCTCTCTCTCTATAAAAAAAGCCTGCGGGAAGCACGAAGAGCCACTAATGTCGTGGCGAAGGTTATACTTCAAAAAGTAAGCGAAGCTAAGGTTTCGTATATGTTATATCCTTTCGATCAAGCAACAACTTCTAGGGCAATGAAATTGTTCAAGAAGTAAAAAAAGAGCGCTAGGGAAAAATAGAAAAAGAGATAGAAAGTAGCAGAAGTGCTTCTAGATCTCTAGAAAGAAGGTAGAATTTAGAACAACACTTTATATTATATCTATTTCTTTGAAAAAAAGAATATATAGTTGAGATATAATACCTTTCATCCTAATCTCATCTACTGAAAAAGGGAGCCCTCTTGATCACCTAAAGAGATTTTTAGACAGAATTGGCATAATTATTACCGTGAAGATTGAGCTGTCAAAAGGGATTATCCTCCTTTGGGCTAGAAGAAAAAATGCAGTCCATACCATAGAAAAAAGGGAGCCGAGCCGAAGGAGCTCTCCAAAATGGAATTTGAGTGCCGCAGAAAAGCTAGCTTTTTAAACAAGACAGGGATCGCCCGCTCGGCAATGTTACCTTGGGGAGGAGACAAAACACTAAAAACAATTCAAACTCACAAAATGGAATTTTTTTATATGAACAAGATTAGTATAGAAGAGTTGGTGAACATTGTTCTGACTCATAGCTTTAAGATGACTAGCATGAATGAGCCAGCTTCAACACCGCCTAGACTCTTAATCATAGACAGACTTGCACTGACCTCAACATAAAAAAAAAGGATGAGCCTGGTTTGTATATTTGTACGCATTGGCTTAACTCACTCCTAACCTCCTTAGACACTGAAAAGAACACATAATGAAAACTGCCTAGTTAAAGCGGAACGAAAAGGAGTTTTATAAAAAAGAGTTTGAAGTCGGGACAGCATGGATACGAGACTTTTGAAGTGAAGTTTGGAATCATTGTGGTTTTCTATCTTCAGATTAACAAATGAAAAAAATCACCAAGACCTTTCAGCGATTCGACGCGCTCCCCTAAGCTAGACGCTTTACCTACCTGACCTCAGAGAGAATAGAATGAGTCGCCCTAGCCCTAGTCTTACTAAGAGTTTGAATTCCTCTGTAGGATAGTAGGGCGAATGAATTGCATTAGTGCGATTTGGCTAGCTGAATCGCCCAGCGAACAAATCGCCTCCTTGCTAAAAAGAAAAGCGGACCCGCAAAATAGCGTCTTCGATGTTGCATATAAAAAATGGTTTTTTTCAACCAGGTATCTTTTTTTTCTTTTGGCTAAGATGCCCGTAGGTTGTACGCCAGCCATACGTAGCTTGAACTGTGATGGCCACAATGCTTAGCTATTGCCGATCCTTAAAACGCTTTTGGTTGAATGTTCACACTTGATGCACCGTCTGCACGTCCTACATTCACTCCCGGAAATTGAAACAGGAAAAGAGGAATTTGAACCCCCGGTCTGCTGTAGTCAGCCTTAACGGTTTGCTTGACTGGCGAGTCTGCCGTCTCCGCGTCTTTCCCTTTTGAGGGCTGCTCCTCAAGCCTTCGAGTGCCTATCTTCGCTTGGGCCGTCTCGCGAAGATCTTCGATCCGAACCTTCGCATCTACTCTTTTTTAGAGAATGAACCATGCCTTCGCTATTGCAAGAATATAGCGATCGAAGAGCTATCGCTCAGCTGCTTCGCGTATTACGAAAGCCGTATTGTATTGTCCGAAGGGGGATGCTGAAAGAGCGTAGGTAAGTGGTAAGCGTAGGAGGCATCCCCGAAGGACAGCGGCAGCAGTGTGGTTCCAGGAGCTTCCGTTAGATTGAGATCTACAGGGTGGCGGGGACTTCGGCTGCCTTGTTTCGGGTGAAAAGAAGAGGGTAGTAGGCTTAGTAGGGTTCGAACCTACAATATAACCGTTATGAGCGGTACGTTTCAACCAATTAAACTATAAGCCCTTATGGATCTTTACATGCAATTCTCTCACTTCGGGAAGAGCGGACGGAAAGAGAAGGCCTTTGCTCTATCTGCTTCTTTCACTTCCCAGGAATGAACAATTGGAAAATCCATTTTTTTCCAATTGTTTATAATATATAAATAAATCTTATAAAAAAAAAAAATGGACTAAATTAAGTAAGCGACTCAAACTGCCGGTACGCTTTCCGGCTCGCAACGACTTCAAACGGGCGGGGGCTCTCTTGCTTTGGACAAGACGGCATGGGTCTACGATAGGAAAGTTCCCTTAAGAAAGAGATGAGACTGCTAAGGAAAGACTACTGACCCAGGATGTGGCTAAGAATTTCACTAATTTATTCTTAGTTACGTGGGAAAGAAAGAAGCTTGTTCTATTTACGGAGCTAACGAACATAATCTTATTAATATCATATATGATGTTCTTTCTTATTGGAATGGAATTCAATCTTGAAAAGGGCGCTAAGATTGACTTGGTTGTAAGAGAAGAGAGAGGATGGGAATTGCTGATTCTATTCTAAGGCATTTCTTTCTGTGTGGGACGATGCCGCAAGCAGAGCCGGAAACGCGGTAAGACTTTCTAGAGATAGCCTTCCAGACTCAATCTTTTGACAGGATCTTCTTTAGCTGAACCTGAGTTCGATTAAAGCTGGCCTGCGCCTAAGAAAAAGCCGTTTTTTGACCTCTCCCGTTGTTCGAGCTACTTCGTAACCTCTCCTTCAAGGATAGAAGCTAGAAGCAGATAGCAGCCATAGGGATAGGTATTCAATCGCTTGCTTTAAAAGGTATGAGATTGCTCGCAGAGGACTAAGGTCGACAGATAGGGATAGGCCAGCAAATGCAATGAGAAAGTCTTCTTCTTTTCTTGCTCGTAAGCGCTTCCCTTTTCTTGCGGATGAATTTCTCGAATACATATTTCTTTTCTGTAAGTGAAAGGCTACAAGACCATAGAGTAGGCAGAGGATGGAAAGCAAGCGGGAATCCAATTTCTTCCTGTGAGCGATGGAATCGATTACTAAGCTTTGGAGCGAACACAAGAGCAATAAAGGTTTCGGTTTTTGAAGTCTGAGCATTGTAATTCCTGGAGTTGTTGTGACTCCTATACCTGTTTGAGGTGTTAGAGGACTTGTCTTGGAATACGTCTGATTGGATTCCATCCTCAATTCTCTACCCGATCTCTATGATAGCTTTGAAGTCGGGTAGGTATTGGGCATACATATGCTTTTGATACTCTGGCAAGAGGGTTTTCACTATCATTTCCGGTTGCCCCCCCTCCAGGGGTCTGGTTGTCATTTGGGGTGCCCTTTTCCTCCATCTGGTAATGTACTCAGAGAAGGTCTCGGTTAGGTTGCAGCTTGGTGCTTTCTAAGTCACGTTTGGTTACATCTACCTCGATGTTGTAACTATCCTTATTGTTGAACTCATTGCATATGTCCTCCCAATTTCTTGAACTTGTCATCCAGGGAGAGGAACCATCTTAAGGCAGCGCCGGTCAGTGTCCTTTGGAACAACTGAGCAAGGGTTCCGAAGGAAGCACCCAAAGGTTGCATGTTCCCGGCATACATGAGGAGATGTGTCTTAGGGCATCCCGTTCCATCGAACTTGTCCATGTCGGGCATTTGAAACTTCGGGGGTAGCCCAGCATTGGGGAACACAACCAAGGAGGATGCGCCCACAATGTCCTCATCTTTCTTAAAAGCCTTCTAGTTCTTTTCCATCTGGTCAATCCTCTCGATTAGCTTTGCTTCTATTTCTCTTTTTGTACCGGCGTGACTCGGACCGATGGATGGCTGGAATTCTCCGTCCGATCAGCAGGAAGAGGCTCAGAGCCCTCCCTAAAGAAGGATTATAGGAAGAACAGGGCGAAGCTCAATTCCCTCGATAAGCGCTATAGAAGAGCGAATAAGCCTATACGCGATAGGCGAGAGGCTTTACCGCGAGAAGAGCCCAAATGCCCCCCGCTCGTTTAGTTCTTGGAAACGAGTGTTGTCATCCAGTAAAGGATGGTAAACGTCAGGGGCAACAGGCTCTGGGGTTTGGTGCTTGGTTTACGCTTTCCTCTGAGTTTGGTACGCCGAGTGCTATTGCTTTCCCCGAAGCAGAGAAATACAATTCGAAATGAGCGCAAACATGAAACCCCTCTATTCTACCTTCCAAAATGAAATTCGCTCAATAGAAGGGCGCCCACATCCCCGCTCGCCCCTACCCACCCCTCGGGGTGGCCTCGCTCTCGCCTTTGGCTCGAGCTACTTTTGCTTTCGGGGACAGATAGCTTGCGGCCCAAGTCTACCTCCCCAAAAGCAAGCCATACGCAATTCAACCTACCAACTATGACTCCCTCTACGCGGGGGGATCCCTACCCCTAGAAAACGAGTACTTATTAATAATGCCTAGACACATAATCTAGGTTAAGAAAATTGGCCGTTCAATTCGAAGTTTTCCCTTATCCTAAATAGCTTCTTAAAAAAAAAGAGTCACTGCCACGGCCTTCGCCATCGGTTGTTAATAATAAAAAGTGATGATTCAGCGTTTCCATAGTATACTCGGCTTTGTTATTTAATATACCGTCGGCGACCAAATTGTGCTTTTCTTTTGCTCAGCCCAGAATTTATGCGGATCCAACTGAGCCATGCGATCGATAATACCTCTCTTTACCATTATTATCGCATCAACTTCAGCGTCGTTGACTTCCCTTTTAGGAGAAAAAGTAGCAAGCCGATGCGAGATTTTTTGGTGTTGAATTTCCCAAAAAGGATCCTCACATGGAGCGGGAAAGGAAAGATTAATTAAGCGGTCATCGAGATCTTTACAGAAAAGAAAAGCATTACAAAAAATGCAAAGCCATGAACAAAGGGGATTGACTGAGAAGTAGAGCTAAGCGATCTATTGAATGAAGGGCAGGAATGAATGGACTGATTGATTGCCCCAGCTCAAAAAAAAGGCAAGGGGGAAGATCAGTCTTGAATAAAAGAAGAGCTATCGTCGTGGACAGATAGACCACTTACCAGAAGAAAAAAAGAAAGGAATTCCTTGCTCTACTAGTAAAGTAGAAATGAAAGTAGATGGTCCTAGGGACCTTAAAAGAAAGCAAATTAGAAAGCATTCGAATTGACAACATGTGAGTGGCCCATAAACTCACTCTCCTGCAGCTGAAGAAATGAGGCACCTGCTGCCTGTTACGCTATTTTATCCCTCCAGCTACAACGTAGAAGTCAACCAGCTACGACGCCCTCCAGCGGACCCCCCCTTTAGATATCTATATATTAAGGGGCACACCTCGCTATACTATATTAATGAAGTGGGGGAGAACCCTAGCCACGCTCAGGCTTTGAGTGGAATAAATATGAAGCATTGAACCGATCGAGAAATAGGGAAGGCTCGAGAGACCTGCATATAGTTGGCAGGGCCAACCAATTACGCTTACCAATGAATGATATGGGTTTTCAAAATGCTTAGGCCTCCTTCGGTTCATCAAGGAAAAACCCTACCCTCCCTTTCTGTCCTTGAGGCTGGGTTAATTGAACTAATCAAAGTGTCGCGGAAGCCCCTACTACAACCTTTGTTTGCTCAGGCTTACAGGAGCTAACGTTGAAACGTCTCCCCGGATCGAGATTCGAATCTTCCGCTCTCCGCCAGCTCCTGCACAAATCTCTTCTGCCACCGCTGGTTCTATCTTTAACATGCAAGCCTTACTTGTGCAAGTAAGCAAATAGGAATTACCTTACTCTTGAAAGTTTAAAAGTAAACTACCTTTGAGTTCGGTTCCTATCTACCGTTGGTGTTAAAGGGAGCCGGCAGCTATTATTCAACTTTCATCTTTCTTTCCTTTGAATGAGGGGAATGTTTTTGCTAAAATGCTTCCTGGCTTGAAGTTGGGAGATTATCCTCTACCTTCTTTCAGGCTCACTCTAACAGTTCCTTCAGTCTGCCACTCTCTTTTTCTTATATCTGCTATTTTTTGCGGAAGGGCCCCAAGCGGACCGTACCGGTCCTCTCGAACGAACCTTCCGGTCGGGTCTTAAAGAGAGCAATCATAGACCAGGGGAGAAACCAGTTACAGGATCAGGAAGGTCAGAGCTGTCGTTGATATGCAAAACAGAGTTTAAGATATCCCTATAACCAATCTCACTTTTTAGGATTGTACCTTCGCGCACTCCTTTGTTCCGCCACAGAGCATTACAAGCACAAATATCCGACAATTTCTGATTTATAAGAGGTATGTAATCGCTCAATATATTTTTTTATTGAGGGCAAGTCAATCGCATTAATAAACTTTCCAGGAGCGGGAGAAGCTGTAACTGAAGCAGGAGAACGGGAAATTCCATTTCAAAGAAGATAGATGAATGGGGTCCCCGATTGACATCGTAACCATTAACGAAAGAGAAAGGGCATTTAGAAGAATCTCAGAAACATGGCGATCGAATCGATTCGACCGATCAAGAACAGAGCTAGGCTAAGTCCTACCACTATTATTGCTTAAGCGCATTCATCCACAACAGAATCGACTCACTAAACAAAAGTCGAAAAAAGTCCGTACGCGAAGCCCTACCCCTACGCTTGAATGAACTCCTGAAACATCCACTTCAATTGATTCTACTTCATCTCCCCCGGGCACCCCTTTCTCTCCTTACCAGCCTGGACAAGACGGATGGGATGAAGGATAGCGGACAAAGCAAGCCAGCCAACAAAGATTGATCCAGTTGCTGTTGGGGACTTTCCCGGGGATGGGAGTCCTTCATATCATATGAGGATTCACCTCTGAAACTCGAAAGAGGGTCCTACCCTACGCCCGACAACAAGAATCGCCTGAGCCAATTAGCTGTTGCCGACCGTGCTTCACTCCACCTCGCTTCCTTAATGCTTTTCAAGCACTAAGTAAGTAAACAACCTTCCCCAGAGGATTTTGCCTACTCATTGACCAGTGACTTCGGCATCGAGACACTGACTCCCAGATCAGCTAACCACTCTTTGTAAGGCAGAGCAACTTTCTGATCCCCAATGACAATCTCGTCACCAGTGGGATTGGGGGCTATGAGTTGAACTGAACTAGACCTGTAATCAAAACTGTGGACATGGGTGAACTCCTATCCTGTAGGGACTATCCCACATTGAATCGACAACAAGTATCTTTCCTTTCAAAGATTGCTGCTTGAAACGAAGTCTGACTCTTCCGGATACGCAACGCCCCCTTCTGGAGGCCTTACGACGGCTACTTTTATTGAAGAACTCGGCGTAACGACAGCTTTCGATGGCAATCCTTGATTGATTTCGGAAGGGGTGCGAAAGAGTTCAACACTACGCTCATTTCGTAGATCTACGATTTCAGGGTAAAGGATTTTTGCTTAGCTGCTTAGCGAATCCCCTTGCTTTTATGAAACTGTTAACATTATCTTTGTTTTTCTCGATGCTTTGAATAGCTATCCGGATAGCAGAAGTGCAATCATTTGCGAAAGCTCTTTCTTCGCGCTCTTTTGAATCTAAGTTCTATTCGTCCTCGGGCACTCTTCCAAAAACGATCTGATGTCTATATGCTTAACACATGAAATGGGCCTTGGCTAGAATAGCTAATAGGCGGGTAGATTGGTTGTCATACCCCTGTCTTTCCTCTTTCTTACTTCCGAGTTGGTGAGTCACTTGCTAGTGTCGACATAAGCACTTTCTCGGTTATAACTGTTAGTCCTTCTTCCAGCGTAACCATTGGATTCCCAGGAAGAGACGAAAGATATTCGCGAAGAACAGCCAAGTGGATGGAAATAGTAGAGCCAAGCCTTCTCTAAAAGAAGCAAGTGCAAGTCCCAGGAAAGCAGCTACTAGCTAATGCCAGAGGATCTTTGCTTGATTCGACTTCTGCCTTGATGTGCCTCCTCCTTTTTCAATATGAAATTCGAGATTCACTAGGTTGGTCAGTCACACAAAAAGGAGTAGCGAAGGGTTCAGTTGCATTAACTTCTGCGGATACGAGGGAGAACTCGCTATTCCTAATACTAAGACTGCGTCTCTTGCATACACTTACAAAAATGCAGATAATCTTGAATGACCGTCGGGCATTTTCAGGTGGCGAAAGCCCAATGTATTCATTTTTTCTTTGATTCCGCCCGTAGGCGCTAACAAATAAGTAAGAAGCAGGTCCGATAGTGAAGGGAGAACACTTGCTTGGTACAACTCTCATGCGGACGTCCTGCTTGATACAAGCAATCAGTAGAAAATAAGACAATAGGCAGAGGCTATTAGTCAAGCGGGGGATTCCCTTAGGAATTTAGTGAATATGATACCTTCTATTCTATTGATCTGGAATTGGGCCAATACGATTGATAGGTAAGGTAGTCGCCTTTTCAGGGAATGGGCTAGAGGCTCGAGAGACCTCTGTCCACGCGTGGACTAGACCGATTGAAAAGATTGGAAGGCCGGGTCAGGCAAAAAGACGGGTATGACTCTCCTAGAAGAATGGACGTGTAGAAGCATCTCGATTAGTTTATACCATTTGTAATTGGTAACGAAAAGGATTGTTGATGCTCTGCTTGTACACAAGAAGTCGAATCCGGCTTTTTCTTTTTATTATTAGGAGTATGCCAGGTACTGCTTTTGGATGATCATAGGCCCTCAGATAATGATTGTGTCAGTGCATGATGACCCGAAGTCTTAGTGTGGCTGACAAAGGGGCTTACAAGAATGAACTGTTGAACTAGCTCGCGCGGAAAAGATATATCTGTTAGTAACGAAGAAAGTGCTAATCTCGCAGTCAACTGTTAAGAAGCGGCGGAGAGAGGTGTAAATTATGAATCAGCAAGCCTTCCAACAAAGGATTTCGCAGTGGAGATTTGGTGATAGGCCTGCGTTGGCACATAAAATAAAGACTTTCCAACCCGACCATTCAAGGGTTGTAATAGCTAAAGCTATGCTTTTGGAAATAGACAAGATTGAAGCTCCTTGCTTGGGTTCGGTTATCATTAAATGTATAGGGCCACTTTGGGTATTGAAGTGAAGATACTTGCATAAATAGAAACTTCGGGCGTAGAAGAAAAGCCCTTTCTGATACGTCAAAAAAAGAAGCCGATTCTACGCCGTAAAGGAAGCGTGTGCCCAATTACTAACCAGGAGGTGGTGTTCATCAAGCCCTCTCTCCGGACTTAACCTAGACCTTTGTCCGGCCTAAAAACCCTTTCTATCTAAGCTGGAGTTCCATGGCTCCTCACTTAGAGAGCACCCCAACCCCATTTCCGTTCGGGTGATAAAATAATAGAATATTCACCGACATATCCGATTTAGATAAACTGCGCCGGGATTAAGCCCTCTGTAGTTCAATTTCTTGGTCAAGGCTTCCAAAAGCATAGCTTTAGCTATTACAACCTCGAGGTAAAGTTTGTTTTGTAACAGGTAAGCCCGTCTTACGGAGCTCGGCCTGCTTTCGCATTAACTCACTATTTGGTGATTTGGTTCATAGCAGCCTAAGGAGTTCTTTTTACACGCTACGCTCATCCTCGATGACGATATCGTCATCGGAGATGAGCGGATGGCTGAGCGTTATCGCGAGCTAATGTCGTAACTGGAATGTCAAAATTTCGTTAGAAAAATCGTTAGTATCGTCAGTTGGTGCTTTGGAGTTTGCTAAGCGGTTCTTCGTACGCGGAGTGACTAAGGACTTGAGTCCTGTCTCCTGCTGGTGGTAGTCAAGTCTCTCTCCTGTCTTGTGCACGAATGGGATTATATGAATATATAAAGGAGATATAGGTCTTTGGATACCCTAATGTGAACTCCTTTTCTTCCTACTAGGAGTTCAGTGTGCCAATTGCATTCGAATCTAGATCGACTCCCCAAAAAGATTCTCCACCCTATGAAAGAAATCCTATTGGCCCTATCCCCTATTTGAGTAAGGCTGAAAGCATCAGCACGCACGAAAGCAGAAGGAATCCAGACGCCGGCCAGAAAGATTCAAAGTGGAAGAATCCGTGCGTGGAAACAAATGGGGAAAGTTGAAAGCGGATCAGGAAGCCCCCGCCCGCTATGCTCTTTATCAACAACGCATTCATTACATTCATTCCATCATTCAATACACACGGAGAAAAGGAGGAAACACTCTTTCCACTACCCGGCTGCTCTATGTATTAGCACTAAAGACGTCGGTAGTCTCAAATCCGTCTCTATTTCCACTCTTTATTGGCTCGTTTCGTAAGAATAAAGTAGTCAAAGTAATTGCGTCTATCATTGAAGGCAGCCAAGAGTCACTCAGGGCTTTATTCAGCTCGTTATAGTCCATTAGTGGGTCTAAGGCTAATCTTTCTTGTCCGGTAAGCAAGCAAGGGAGCCTCTGGCTTCGCCCCTTCGTCTTGCCACAGCTGTGATATAATCTGTCTATACCTTACTCGGTTCAGTCAGATTATTCAGTAAGATATGGTTTGATGTTTGAGGCTTCGCTTCACTGTTAGCTAGGTTCAGGTCTTTCCCCCTCCTAGTAGTCAGTCTGTTCTTTCGAGGTAAACGAGAGTCTACGTTTAGTTGAACGTAGCCCGCAGAAGTCAAGAGGTTGGTTATAAGGGCGACTTCCAGAGAAAATTAAGACGAGGGAAAAAAAAATGAGCATTCCGGCGTTACGCGCCTTTTCAGTAAAGGAGCGAAAGGTTAGACCTTAGAAAGTCAGCGAACAACATAATGAAGAAGACTGCGAAAGTCAAGTATGGAAAAAATCTGGGAAGAGAACAACGAGATCTCTGAAAAGGAAGAGGCAAGGAAGTAGTCAAAATGTTTAAAAGGATACAACCCGTTCTTGGGCTTAAGACTATGCGCGTCGCGTGCTCGATCTAGCAATCTTGGACAATTGTTTTGATGAACTGTCATTAAACTAAAAAAGAAAGAAGAGAAAGAACTGGGAGTTGGCGCCTGGTTGCTTGCTTACCAAGCCATCCCGGCAAGCTCCTCCAGTTCGATTATTATTCTTGACTTGACTTATTATTATAAAAACTACTCACTATCCAAATGAAAGACGATCGATTATCTACCCAAGAAGATAGAAAGTCCCACATACGAGAAAAGGTCACAAATAGAGTTGAACCAAGTAACATTGCAAAGGCATAATGATAGTAGGGTCGGGATATCCCCGCCCTCCGAACCGGACGTGAAGGTCTCCCCTCATCCGGCTCTCTGCAGGAGAATCTCCACTCACTGCTTCCCCTAATATCCTCCCTTTACCACATCATGGGGGTTTACAGGAGATCCCAGAGGCTCGCTCGGAAAGGCTGCTATACTATACCTTTTGACTTAACTCTACTCTAGTAGTCACTAGACTCACTATACTAGTCCGTCCGGCTGCTCTTGCTGAAATCATTACTCTTCATTCTCCCGTGCTCTAGCAATTGCGCTCTCTAGACCACTACCATGTAGTTAGGTAGGGACAATCAATCCGTAGTGACGGGAATGACGGAATGAATGGGGATCCCTATCAATATAAAAATATTGAAAGAATATATAATTAGTTACACTACCTTTCTCTCACTCAATAGATCTATCTGGTCTGATACGGTACAGTACAATACGAGACGATAGAATGCAATGGGATGGATGGTAGAAGGCTGCCTGCGCTCAAAAGCGAGAATTCACTTGTCCCCTTGTCCATAGGGACCTCGTGGCATACAACCGAAACGACTCCCGCCAGATAGCCGCCCCTTTCTTTCTTTCAGAACCTCGTGGACGGAAGAAAAAAGGGAAGTTTTAAAACAGGGCACAGAAGGCTCGCGAAGTAGACAGCTCAGCCCCCTAACCTTGATATTCTATTAGTAAAGGGGACTCTATCATGATCTTACGAATTTAAAGATCTCAAAATGGAAGAACGAGTTCTTTTGCTGGCCCCTCTCTCTAAAGGGGCGTAAGCACTTCACTCGCTAGGGAATGAAATTGATTCACTT